TCTTTTAAAAGGTGTTCTGAATGAGTTATTTCAGCTACATGGTTTCCTTCCCTTGAATCAAGATTAAAAAATATGAAAAAAAAAAAAAGATTGAAATTCTTCATTTTCAAATGGAAGTATAGCACTCGTTTCAGTTATTTTTATTTGTAGCGACTAAGCATTTAGTTCATTAAAATGAAAAAAACAAAACTAAGAAGATGATGTTTTCTTTGGGAACATCAGTTATAAATGTAGTATATAAATGTAGTAAGAGTAAGAAGTTTTGGATTCCGTCCTTTTGACATATTCATATAAAGATAGAAAGACGATGAAGATAAGGATGGGAGAAAAAGAATCCAATTTCTGAAAGCGGATTCTCATACATATTCGTGTAGAAAGATGAATATGTACACTTCATTTAGTTCTCAATTCGTTATTTATTATTAAATACTTCACTTCTTCATATAAAGATTATCTTAATATTCTTTCTATTTCTAATAGATAGACTTATCATAGGATATCTTTATAATTATAATTTAGAATTATAATAGGTACAAATAGGAAATCGAGGTACCCATTCTATGATAGATTTGAACCTTCCCTCTATTTTTGTTCCTTTAGTGGCCCTAGTCTTTCCGGCAATTGCAATGGCTTCTTTATCTCTTTATGTCCAAAGAAATAAGATTGTCTAAATAGGATGGGACCAAATCTCATCAATTTATTTCAACACTGGATCATCATGCAGATACTCTTTTAATGTAATATGGTAGGATATATAATATGTGGCCTTTTCGAAAACAAAACAAATGGAAGAGTTTTTTTATTATGTATTATGCCGATGCATAATATACACGCATTAATGCATGTATATGCGGTTAGAGCTTAATAAATTAAATGATTAAATTCAAAATGATCATCAGCAAATCTTTTTTGAAAAATCATTGAAATAGAAACTCAATGTATCTAACCAATTATTCCTAATGGTTCCCGTCGGAATGCTGCTAGTTGATGAAAGTTACTTCGGGATCAAGCAATAAAAGTCGAGTCAAATCCATTTGGGTTATTCTCTCAATTCCAATCGAATACAACTGGATCTAGTATAGTATGAACTGGCGATCAGAACATATATGGATAGAACTTATAATGGGGTCTCAAAAAACAAGTAATTTTTGCTGGGCCTTTATCCTTTTTTTAGGTTCACTAGGATTCTTAGTAGTTGGAACTTCCAGTTATCTTGGTAAAAATCTGATATCCGTATTTCCGTCTCAGCAAATTATTTTTTTCCCACAAGGGATCGTGATGTCTTTCTATGGGATCGCAGGTCTATTCATTAGTTCTTATTTGTGGTGCACAATTTCATGGAATGTAGGTAGTGGTTATGACCGATTTGATAGAAAAGAAGGGATAATGTCCCTTTTTCGTTGGGGATTTCCTGGAAGAAATCGTCGCATCTTCCTTCGTTTCTTTCTGAAAGATATCCAATCAATCAGAATGGAGGTGAGAGAAGGGCTTTTTCCTCGTCGTGTCCTTTATATGGAAATAAGGGGCCGAGGAGCCATTCCCTTTACCCGTACTGATGAGAATTTGACTCCACGAGAAATTGAACAAAAAGCTGCCGAATTGGCCTATTTCTTGCGCGTACCTATTGAAGTATTTTGAAATGAACTGAAGAATAAATTTCACTCAGCATTAGAGAAAGAACTTAATACATCTCAAAAGCAGGAGGACGTATGATGTATATGGATTATCTAAAATATAATAGAACTAATTAAATAAAATCTATTTTAAAATAGATTTAAACTATTTGTACACAAAAACTGTTTTGTATACGCATACACATGGTGTCCAGCTTCACTCTTTTCTTTATACTAGTAAAAAAAAAAAAAAAATAAAAGAATTAAAGGATAAGGATCCGGTAAGGTTCGTCTTTAAATCCAAATTATATTTGTTAGTTCAAATGGGTTTCGCATCTTCATCGAAAGGAAGAAATGAAGAGGAAATCGGTTACAATTTGCCTAATTGAGATCTCTGGAATATGGAAAGAATAGTTACTTCTTTTTTTTTTCATTTGAAAAGGGCCCTTCTTCTATGTTCTATTCGAAATTATTTTATATCCAAATACTCAATTCTTATACAAAAACAAAAATAGGAAAAGATCCATAGGTTCGATACCTTGTTCTTGTTAGAGTTAGAGTCTCTTTTTATATAATTCGTGCTTCATAGAAAAATCAGATAGAATCGACGAATGAAACAGGTTCATTAACAATTCACATCACGGATACAGAATGAAAAAAAAAAGAAAGCATTGGCTTCCCTCCCATATCTTGTGTCTATACTCTTTTTACCCTGGTGGGTTTCTCTCTCATTTAAGAAATGTCTAGAAACTTGGGTTCTTGATTGGTGGAATACCAATCAATCCGAAACCCTTTTGAATGATATTCAAGAGAAAAAGGTTCTAGAAAAATTTATGGAATTAGAAGAACTATTCCTGTTGGACGAGATGATAAAGGAATACTCGGAGACACATATGCAAAGGCTTCATATAGGAATGCACAAGGAAACAATAAAATTGGTCCAAAGACACAATGAATCTCATTTCCATATCATTTTGCATTTCTCTACAAATCTAATCTGTTTCGCTATTCTAAGTGGTTATTTTTTTCTGCGTAATGAAGAACTTTTCATTCTAAATTCTTGGATTCAGGAATTTATCTATAACTTAAGTGATACAATCAAAGCTTTTTCTATTCTTTTAGTTACTGATTTCTGGATCGGATTTCACTCGACCCATGGTTGGGAACTAATGATTGGTTCGATCTACAACGATTTTGGACTGGCTCAGAATGATCAGATTATATCTGGTCTTGTTTCCACTTTTCCAGTGATTCTAGATACAATTGTGAAATATTGGATCTTCCATTTTTTAAATCGTGTATCTCCTTCGCTTGTAGTAATTTATCATTCAATGAATGAATAATTCATTAGATCTTTTGATATCAATCAAATCAGAATCTTTCTTCGTGTATAAATAAATCATTTTTAATCTTACTTATTCTTTATACTTCTACCTTTTCAATTCAAGGTATTCATACTATATTCCACCAGTACAATTCTTTCAGTACAATCAATATAATGGCAAACTTGTGGATAGGGAATTCTACTAGCTACCTATCAAATTTATTGTAGAAATTCCGGGGATCAATGATTGGACCATGCAAAATAGAAATACTTTTTCTTGGGTAAAAAAACAGATGACTCGATCCATTTATGTATCGATCATGATATATGTAATAACTCGAGCATCTATTTCAAATGCATATCCCATTTTTGCGCAGCAGGGTTATGAAAATCCACGAGAAGCAACTGGGCGAATTGTATGTGCCAATTGCCATTTAGCTAATAAGCCCGTGGATATTGAAGTTCCGCAAGCTGTGCTTCCTGATACTGTATTTGAAGCAGTTGTTCGAATTCCTTATGATATGCAACTGAAACAAGTTCTTGCTAATGGTAAAAAAGGAGCTTTGAATGTAGGAGCTGTTCTTATTTTACCCGAGGGATTCGAATTAGCCCCCCCCGATCGTATTTCTCCCGAAATGAAAGAAAATATGGGTAATCTTTCTTTTCAGTGTTATCGTCCTAATAAAAGAAATATTCTTGTGATAGGTCCTGTTCCCGGTCAGAAATATAGTGAAATCGTCTTTCCTATTCTTTCCCCTGACCCTGCTACGAAAAAAGACGTTCACTTCTTAAAATATCCCATATATGTAGGTGGGAACAGGGGAAGGGGTCAGATTTATCCTGATGGTAGCAAGAGTAACAATACAGTTTATAATGCTACATCTGCTGGTATAGTAAGCAGAATAGTACGTAAAGAAAAGGGGGGATATGAAATATCCATAGTTGATGCATCAGAAGGACGTCAAGTGGTTGATATTATACCTCCAGGACCAGAACTTCTTGTTTCAGAAGGTGAATCCATCAAGCTTGATCAACCATTAACAAGTAATCCAAATGTAGGAGGTTTTGGTCAGGGAGACGCAGAAATAGTGCTTCAAGATCCATTACGAGTCCAAGGCCTTCTATTCTTCTTGGCATCTGTGATTTTGGCACAAATCTTTTTGGTTCTAAAAAAGAAACAGTTTGAAAAGGTTCAGTTGTACGAAATGAATTTCTAGATCTAGAGATTCCTTAAAATGAAAATAAGGTTGGTAAACAAGTTCTTGTTGATCAATAGAATGATATATGATTCAAGAAATTCTATAAGTATTTTTTTTTTGCGGAATGTCTGAAACTCATTACTTGATATACCATTTATACCATTCCTAATGATAGAAAATCAGCATAAAAATACAAAAGAATAGAATACAAGGCAAAGACGGGAAAAATGAAAGGAAAAAAGATTTTTATAAAGTATTCTTAGTCTTACTAATCATCTATTCAATTAGATACAAGATGACACAAGAAAATCCTTTTCTTGTGTCGTCTTGTATCGAAAGAATCATGATTTTTTCTCCTGTTTGCCAAAGATTCTTATTCCTTGTTTTATTTTCCGGGTCTAATTGAACAAATTGAACTTCTTCAATTCACTTCAACTTCTAACTTAGGAAAATAATTCAAACAAAAAAAGACTTCTCTTGTTTTGTTTCGAATGAAAAGCGGATTATATCTTTACGCATATCCATATCCAAATCTTTCTTTATTATCTCATTACAGTTTTCTTTTTTTTTCTATTTCTATATTCTTTCTATATAGAAAGAATATAGAAATATAGTTTTTTTTTCTTATTTGTTTTCATTTAATATAAATAGTTGAGTAGAAAAATAAAAGTATTTGAAGGATGTTTCATACGGATAAATCCATACATATTGGATTCTTCATAAAATGGATTCCTCCTTTCTTGTTACTTCATATTCAAAATATTCACATAATAGTGAATATTATGTAGGAACGACAGAAACTATGAATAAGTCAATAGATTAAATTATTCAAAAACATCATAATAAAAAAGGAATAGAATAGAG